GTCCCGTTGAGTTCTTAATAATTATAATATTTTTTTATAAGTTCATTGACGAAGTTCTATTTACTCAACAAATTTTCCCCTCCTCTTTTGTTTGTCCACCACTTTTATAGTATACGTAATTATTAATTATTGTAATAGAATTTATAATATAATAATTAATAAAATACGCAATAACTCCAAAAAACGTTCTGATACATCTGTAAAAAACAGAAACTAACACTAGGAATGTTTGACGAACAGTATAAAGAATCATTATTATTTCGACACAAGAAAAGGATTTTTCACACCCCTTTTCTTGTGTCGAAGACTAGGAAGACGAATAAACCCTCCCAGAAATACTTGCTCCCTTCATTTATATTTATCCGTTCTATTTCCCGTTTACTTTTGGATAGGATCTAGCCAAAGTGAAATGTATTAGAATGAAATGCATTTTTTACATTTCAATCTGATAATAGCAACATAGCCCCAATTTTGAAAAAAAAAAAAGAAGGGGTCAAGTCAAATAGTCTTTCTATATACTATGTCTAGGAATGTCGTACAAGGAATTCCCGGCATCTCATAGAAAAAGAGTCTAAAAGAACAAAATTCTTTTTCTAATTTCATTTTTTATATAGATAGTTGCTAATGCTTTTTACAAACTTGATGTCGATAAATACGCCAGTCTAGAAATTCATTTCGGACAATTGAACCTTTTCGAACTGTTTCTTTTTAAGAACCAAAAAGATTTGTGCCAAAATCACAGATGCGAAGAAGAACAAAAGACCTTGTACACGTAATGGATCTTGAAGTACTATTTCTGCATCTCCCTGACCAAATCCGCCCACATTAGGATTACTTGTCAACGGTTGATCCAATTTGATAGATTCACCTTCTGAAACAAGAAGTTCTGGCCCCGGAGGGATAATATCAACCACTTGACGTCCATCGGATGCATCCGCTATGGTTATTTCGTATCCCCCCTTTTCTTTTCGTAGGATTTTGCTTACTATACCTGATGCTGTAGCATTATAAACTGTATTGTTACTCTTGCTCCCATCAGGATAAATTTGGCCCCTTCCTCTGTTTCCGCCTACGTATATAGGATATTTTAAGAAGTGAATGTCTTTCTTAGTAGCGGGGTCGGGGGAAAGAATAGGAAAGGTGATTTCACTATATTTCTGACCAGGAACAGGGCCTATGACAAGAATATTTTTTTGGTTGGGGCGATAACTCTGAAAAGACAGATTGCCCATCTTTTCTTTTATCTCGGGGGAAATACGATCGGGAGGGGCTAATTCAAAACCCTCTGGTAAAATAAGAACAGCCCCTACATTCAAACCCCCCTTTTTACCATTAGCAAGAACTTGTTTCAGTTGCATATCATAGGGAATTCGAACAACTGCTTCAAATACAGTATCGGGAAGTACCGCTTGCGGAACCTCAATATCCACTGGTTTATTAGCTAAATGGCAATTGGCGCATACAATACGTCCAGTGGCTTCTCGTGGATTTTCATAACCCTGCTGTGCAAAAATGGGATATGCATTTGAAATGGATGTACGAGTTATGATATATATCATGAGCGATATGGAAATAGATCGAGTAATCTGTTCCTTTATCCAAGAAAAAGTATTTCTAGTTTGCATGGTCCAACCATTGATCCCGAAAATTTCTACAATAAATTGGGGTAGGTCACTAATGGAGTTTCCTATCCACGATTCTGTTATTTACTGGAATAATAATAATTTGACTGGATTAATTATAGGAATATAGGATGAATCTCCGGGATGGGTAGAAATATAAAGTTTTTTTCAATGCTTTGCTTATGTACAACTGCAAAGTAATAAGAAACATTATAATTAGATTAGGTAGATAATTTTTCAGTCATTCATTGAATGATAAATCACTACAAGTGACGGAGATACGCGATTTAAATAACGGAAAATCCAATATTTTAAAATTGTATCTAGAATGACTGGAAAAGTGGAAACAAGGCCAGATATAATTTGATCATTATGAACAAATCCAAAATCCTTGTAGACAAAGCCAATCAGCAGTTCCCAACCATGGGGCGAATGAAATCCGATACATAAATCAGTTAATAAAAGAAGAGAAAAAGCTTTTATTGTGTCACTTAAGTTATATAGGAATTCCTGAGCCCAAGAGTTAAGAATAACAAGTTCTTTATTACCCAAAATAGAATAACCACTTAGAATAATGAAACAGATTATATTTGTCGAGAAGTGCAAAATCGTATGAATACGACCCTCATTGTGTATCTTGATTAATTGGATTGTTTCTTTGTGAATTCCTATACGAAGGTTTTGTAGATGTGTCTCCGAGTATTCCTTGATCATTTCCTCTAAGAGGAGGAGTTCCTTTAATTCTTTGAATTTTTCTAGAATACTATTTTCTTCAATATCATTCAAAAAAGTTTCGGATTGCCTAGTATTCCACCAATTTGTAATCCATGATTCCAGACTTTTTTGAAATGAGAGCGAAATCCACCAAGGCAAAAATACTATAGATGCAAGATAGAAAAGAGGAGTTAATGCTTTCTTTTTTGCCATTTTTTCATCTGTGAATTGTTAATGAATCTTATTCGTCGACTTTATGTAATCTAATATTTCTCTCACGCATCAGTTCTATTACAAGTTATCGAATCTATGAATCTATTCACTCTTTTTTATTATTATTTTTTTTTTTAATTGTTCCATATATGTCTGCTTTGACTCGAATGGATGTTCTGAAGAAATTTCAATTAAGTTATGTTATAGAAAAAGAGGATTCTTGCGTTTTTGCCCTCCTGCTGAGAAAGCATGCATTTGTCGGCTCATTTCTTAAAATACTTCAATTGGTACACGCAAGAAATAGGCCAATTCAGCAGCTTTTTGTTCCATTTCCCGTGGAGTAAAATTCTCATCAGTACGAGTCAATGGAATGGCTCCCTGGCCTTTGATATCCATATAAAGGACACGACGCGCATAAATACCCTCTTTAACTTCTACTCTGACGGACTGAATATCTTTTATAAGAAATCGGAGGAAGACCCGACGATTTTTTCCAGGAAATCCCCAACGAAAAATACACACTATTCCGTCTTTTCTATCAAATCGATCATAACCACTACCTACATTCCACGAAATTGTGCACCACAAATAAGAGCTAATAAAAAGACCCGCGATCCCATAGAAAGACATCACAATTCCTTGTGGAAAAAAAACGATTTCCTGAGACGGAAATAAAGATATCAAATTTCTACCAAGATAACTCGAGGTTCCAACCAACAAGAATCCTAATGAACCTAAAAAAAGGATAACAGCCCAGCAGAAATTACTTGTTTTTCGAGCCCCTGTTATAGGTTCTATCCATATATGTTCTGATCGACAACTCATACTTGATCCAGTTGCTTTTTTTTGGAATTGAGAGAATACCCCAAATGAATTTTACTTTAGTCCTTTTGTTTCCGAAGTAACTCGCATCAACTAGCACTAGTTTGATGTGAACCTTTAGGAGTAATTCATTAAATTGGTTAGATCTAAACTAATAACATACCCTTCGTATGATCTCACTAAAGATAGCCACATGCATATAGATAGACCAACTTTACAATTCAGCCGTCCGCCAATTCGGGTCTATTTGAAAATAGCTAGAATATAGCATTTTGGGAGATTTTCGTCGGAAGACGCTTATACCATATTTTGCTAAAAGGATATCTGTGTTATGATACAAGCGTCAGTTTAAAAATGAGATTTTGTGCCCTCGGCTCTAAACAATCTTGTTTTTTTGAACATGAAGAAATAAAGAAGCCATTGCGATTGCCGGAAATACTAGGCCTACTAAAGGGACCAAAACAGAGGGAAAGTTAAGAGTTGTCATAGAATGGGTACCTCGCTTTACTATTTGTACCTGTTATTATTATTTAGATTTTATATTTATAGAATATAAAGTTAAAGATATTATATATAAAGATATCTTATATCTTATTATAAGTATAATTTGATAATTCTAAATTGGAATTATTATTACTTAATATCTCTCTAATCTATTCTAATTCTAAATGAGTATATAATGTAGTTTTTCATCCCTCTACATGAAAGATTTGAAAGGATATGGATGAGATATTATTTGATTCATTTTTTTCTCTTGTCTTCAAATTGAATTTACTAAGCAAAAAGTTTCTTAAAAATGAATTAGATTCTATTTATTTAGTTTTATATATTAAAGGGTTTGTTAGAATCCCATCCAGCAGGGATTCTTAGTCAAAATAGGATTATCGTAAGGTATAGAAAGATAAAATTCTATTATTCCGATAAACTAATTACTTGTTTGCTCAAAATAATTCAACTGCATGTTCTAATTTTGATTCAAAGGAAAGAAAGTGTGGAGTTGAAATAACTCACTCAGAACGCTTTTTAAAGGATTACGTGGTACGATTAGATCGAATAAGCCCTTCTGGAATAAATACTCAGCCGCTTGTGAACCTTCGGGTACTGTTTTATTTAATGTTTGTTCAATTACTCTTTTACCCGCAAAGGCAATGTAGGCATGGGGTTCGGCAATAATGATATCCCCCAACATACCAAAACTAGCTGTCACCCCGCCGGTAGTAGGAGATGTAAGGATTGGTACATAGAATAACTTTTTATTTGATTGATAATCATATAAAGCAGCAGATATTTTAGCCATTTGCATCAAGCTCAAACTTCCTTCTTGCATGCGTGCCCCTCCGGAAGCACACACTATAATAAGAGGTAGAAATTCTTTAGTGGCGTATTCAATCAAACGGGTAATTTTCTCCCCAACTACGGATCCCATACTACCCCCCATAAACTGAAAATCCATAACCCCAATTGCTACGTTAATACCGTTTAATTGCCCTATACCTGTTTGAATAGCCTCGGTTAATCCTGTCTTTCTTTGATAAGAATCGATACGATTTTTATAAGGCTCCTCCTCCGAATGAAATTGAATGGGATCCAGAGAGACCATGTCTTCATCCATAGGCTCCCAAGTACCCG